ACAAAACGGTTCCAAAAAAGAGGTTTATGCCTCCTTTGTTGAGGTAAGGGCAAATGATCTAATTCGTGATTTCATAAGAATTGAGTTAGTCAAAGTCAAGTCCACTCTTTCATATAGCGGAAAAAGATATAATATAACAGATTCGGGATTGATTCCCAATAAGGGGCTAGATCGCGCCAATATCAATCCCTTTCATTCCAAGGGGAAGTTTCAATTACTTACCCAACAGCAAGGAACTATTGGTACGTTGTTGAATCAACATAAGGAATGCCAATCTTTTATAATTTTGTCATCATCCAACTGTTTTCGAATTAGTCCATTCAAGGGTTCGAAATATAACAATGCGATATTGGATCCCCTAATCCCAATTAGGTATTTGTTGGGTCCCTTAGGTACTATTGTACCTAAAATAACGAATTTTTATTCATCTTACCATTTATTAACTCATAATCAAATCTCGGTAAAGAAATATTTACTACTTAATAATTTTAAGCAGACTTTTAAAGTACTTCAAGTACTTAAATATTGTTTAATGGATGAAAATAGAAGAATTTATAATCCCAATTCATGCAGTAATATAATTTTTCATCCATTCCATTTAAATTGTTGTTTTCTTCATCACGATTCTGGTGAGGAGACATCCACAATAATTTGCCTTGGGCAATTTATTTGTGAAAATGCATGTTTATTTAAATATGGGCCACACATAAAAAAATCCGGTCAAATTTTAATTGTTCATGTTGACTCCTTAGTTATAAGATCGGCTAAGCCCTATTTGGCTACCCCAGGAGCAACAGTTCATGGTCATTATGGAGAAATCCTTTATGAAGGAAAGACACTAGTTACATTTATATATGAAAAATCAAGATCTGGTGACATAACGCAGGGTCTTCCAAAAGTGGAACAGGTCTTAGAAGTGCGTTCAATTGATTCAATATCGATGAACCTCGAAAAGAGAGTCGAAAGTTGGAACGAACGTATACCAAGAATTCTTGGAATCCCCAGGGGATTCTTGATTGGAGCTGAGCTAACCATAGCCCAGAGTCGTATCTCTTTGGTTAATAAAATTCAAAAGGTTTATCGATCTCAGGGAGTACAGATCCATAATAGACATATAGAGATCATTGTACGTCAAATAACATCAAAAGTGTTGGTTTCAGAAGATGGAATGTCTAATGTTTTTTCACCCGGAGAATTAATCGGATTGTTGCGAGCGGAACGAGCAGGACGTGCTTTAGACGAAGCGATCAATTATCGGGCAATCTTATTGGGAATAACGAGGACATCCCTGAATACTCAAAGTTTCATATCCGAAGCGAGTTTTCAAGAAACCGCTCGAGTTTTAGCAAAAGCCGCTTTACGAGGTCGTATTGATTGGTTGAAAGGACTGAAAGAGAACGTTGTTCTGGGGGGGCTTATTCCTGTTGGTACTGGATTCAAAAAATTAGTACACCATTCAAGGGAAAACAAAAATATTTATTTGGAAATAAAAAGGAAAAATTTATTCGAGTTGGAAATGGGAGATATTTTGTTATACCATAGAGAATTATGTGCTCCAAACAATTTTCATGGGACATCACAACAACCATTTACGCGATTTTCCTAAGAAGAGATTCATTCTTTTTACTTTAACTATTTGGTTAGGTTGGTCCAATTATTTATATTAATTTAGTAATAAAAAAATAAGTAATTAAAAGAAATTAATGGTTTGGACTATATATCAAGGGTCAATCCACGGTAKAAGGTTCCGTCGGAAMAATTATTTATTTCAGGGTATCTTGTCGCTTTTTTTTTTTTTTTTTTTAATAAAAAAAAAGAGGAAGTGTGGGGAAATGCGGGGAAAAATGATAAAAAGATATTGGAACATCAATTTAGGAGAAATGATGGAAGCGGGAGTGCACTTTGGTCATGGTACTCGAAAATGGAATCCTAGAATGGCCCCTTACATCTCTGCAAAGCGTAAAGGTATTCATATTATAAATCTTACGAGAACTGCTCGTTTTTTATCAGAAGCCTGTGATTTAGTTTTTAATGCAGCAAGTAGTGGAAAAACCTTTTTAATCGTTGGTACCAAAAATAAAGTAGCGGATTTAGTAGCATCAGCTGCAATAGGGGCTCGGTGTCATTATGTTAATAAAAAATGGCTCGGTGGTATGTTAACGAACTGGTCCACTACGGAAACGAGACTTAATAAGTTCAGGGACTTAAGAGCAGAACAAAAGATGGGGAAACTCAACCATCTTTCCAAAAGAGATGCAGCAATGTTGAAGAGAAAATTATCTACCTTGCAAACATATTTGGGTGGGATCAAATATATGACGGGGTTACCCGATATTGTAATCATCGTTGATCAGCAAGAAGAATATACGGCTCTTCGAGAATGTGTCATTTTAGGGATTCCTACTATTTGTTTAATTGATACAAATTGTGACCCGGATCTCGCAGATATTTCGATTCCAGCTAACGATGATGCTATAGCTTCAATTCGATTCATTCTTAACAAATTAGTATTCGCAATTTGCGAGGGTCGTTATAGCTATATAAGAAATCGTTGATTATGATTAAGAATAATAAAATTAATTAATTGTTTGGGAACTCGATCGATTTATTGGATCGGTTACTATTCTTGAACTTTAAAAAGAGATAGAGATAAAAATGGGGATATTTATATTATGTTATGTGATTTTTTAGTATCCTAAAATTTAAATTTATTGGTATCCTAAATTCAATTTGTATTAAAAGATGATTAATGTTGGTGAGTTGAGAAAGAGATGGTTGAATCAAAATAATTTTTTAAGTTCGATTTATATCAGAGGACAATATGAATGCTATACCATGTTCCATTAAAATACTCAATGGGTTATACGATATATCGGGTGTAGAAGTAGGCCAACATTTATATTGGCAAATAGGAGGTTTACAAATCCATGCCCAAGTACTTATCACTTCTTGGGTCGTAATTGCTATCTTATTAGGTTCAGTCATCATAGCAGTTCGGAATCCACAAACAATTCCGACCGACGGTCAGAATTTCTTCGAATATGTCCTTGAATTTATTCGAGACTTGAGTAAAACTCAGATTGGAGAAGAATATGGCCCTTGGGTTCCCTTTATTGGAACTATGTTCCTATTTATTTTTGTTTCTAACTGGTCAGGTGCTCTTTTACCTTGGAAAATTATACAGTTACCTCATGGGGAGTTAGCTGCGCCCACGAATGATATAAATACTACTGTTGCTTTAGCTTTACTCACGTCAGTGGCATATTTTTATGCGGGTCTTACCAAAAAAGGATTGGGATATTTTGGGAAATACATCCAACCAACTCCAATACTTTTACCAATTAACATCCTAGAAGATTTTACAAAACCTTTATCTCTTAGTTTTCGACTTTTTGGGAATATATTGGCTGATGAATTAGTAGTTGTTGTTCTTGTTTCTTTAGTACCTTCAGTAGTTCCTATCCCCGTTATGTTTCTTGGATTATTTACAAGCGGTATTCAAGCTCTTATTTTTGCAACTTTAGCCGCGGCTTATATAGGTGAATCCATGGAGGGTCATCATTGATTAGCTTTTTTAATAGTCTTTTTTCACTTACCCGAAGTCATGCATGATTCCAAATACGCACTTGGTTGGGCAACATAATACATATATATTTGTATCTATATATGTATGGATCACCTAATCTCGTAGGAGGGAAGACAGACGATATTACGGAATTGGAAAAATATGGGTTAGGGGGTCAAGTCAAACTAGATATATGTAATGTCTATAAGTCTAACCCTTACATATGTTTCGAAGAATGATTCTAAAATCCAATTCAATATAAAAATAAAATGCAGGTGGTTTACATTATGGAAGAAACAAATGTATATGTGATATTAGATATTTACTAGTTATATAGGGATTATCCCTATGGACTATATATTATATATTTTTATATTTTATTTATTCCTATTTCTTTCCCAGTATATTATTAATATCTATTTATATATTTATATTATTACTATAATATTATTACTATAATACTATTTATTATTACTATATTGAATGTTGATTCTTTTATTTTTTTTTTAACCACACTGCATTTCGTTTAGATGGATTACAATACAATATAAGTCTTTCTTTTTCGTCTGTAATTGTAGATTGAATGAAAAAACAGATGAACGTACAGATATAGAAAGTAAGTAAAGAACGAAGAATTGAATGAAAGAATGGTTCGAAACTAAGAAATGCAATAAGTAGAACTATATGCATATGAGTTTACAAAGATTTGATCATGGGTAGAAACTAAAAAAAAAAAAGAGATATCGAAGTCATTCTGACGATTCACTAATATTATAATTTCAATTCAGAGTTTTTAATTACTTTGACCCGATAGATCGTAGTGATAAAATGTAGTGATAAAATAAGTAATAATGCATTGGTTGATTGTATCATTAACCATTTATTTTTTTTGTACGAGGAACTTACTATGAATCCACTGATTTCTGCCGCTTCCGTTATTGCTGCTGGATTGGCCGTAGGGCTTGCTTCCATTGGACCTGGAGTTGGCCAAGGTACTGCTGCGGGCCAAGCTGTAGAAGGTATTGCGAGACAACCAGAAGCGGAAGGTAAAATACGAGGTACTTTATTGCTTAGTCTAGCTTTTATGGAAGCTTTAACAATTTACGGACTGGTCGTGGCATTAGCACTTTTATTTGCAAATCCTTTTGTTTAATTTAATCCTAAAATTAGAAATGTGAAAACGTACGTTATGCGCTTCTTTCTTAGTCTTAGTTTATTTTATTAACTTGGACTTGCCGTTTGCTTCTTCTAATTATATCAACACTTTAATCCTAACAATTACTTATGAGACAATACCCCGGAAAGGGCTTATTTGAGGATGAGGAATTCACGGATCCGATCGCTTTCTTCCTTCCCATTCCCACCCTTAGTACAAGGGAAACCCCTTATTAAGAAACGTTTCAACAAACGAAATATTTTGCAATTGGTGTGAGGC